ATTTTTCTAATCTATGGATAAAATAAATATGATAGAGCCAATATTATAAAGACAGAAAAACCATATTGTTACGTTTCCACATCAAAGTGAAATATAGTATTTAGTTCTTTTTTCTTTCAATTCATGCCTATTGGTGTTCCAAAAGTACCTTTCCGAAGTCCTGGAGAGGAAGATGCATCTTGGGTTGACGTATAGTGCGCCTTGTCAGATATAGTGGGTCATATGGGATTTCCCCGTTCTCTCCCCCGATCGAGATATCCTCTGTTTCGCCCAAGAAAGAAAAATGGAATCATCAAAAAATTGGAGCGTGAAGTGCAATTAGGCGCATTGTTTGGGGGAATTCATAGTAGTATTATTAATTAAAATAATTTATGGTTGGCTTTGGTTGGACTAAAAAAATGAAGTATCCAGGCTCCGTTTAGAAAAAACCCAATTGGTAATAAATAGATCTATGATTACTACGTGTATCATAAAAGATTCTTGTTTGTTATTTGTAAAGTCATAAAAAAAGAAATGGTGATGGGAAGATTTGTCCTATATGTGCAAATCAAAATCGGGCGGATCTTTACCCGGAGTAGAGCATAAACCTAAAAAGATTAAAGAGACCCCTTCAGGAACAAGAAAATACCATCGTGATTTGGATTGAATCTCGATGAAACAATACATCAATGAAAAGTTAATTCGATAAGTTTATTGACTTTTTCTATTATAAAAAAGAAAGAAAAGAAGGCAAAATTCGCCTTTATTGAAAAATCGACGAAAAAGCTCTTTCGTTATAAGTTAGAAAAACCCTGTTCTAAATAAAAAAAGAAAGGGGGCTCGAATCTAGCCATTGATTCTTTTTTTCGCAATTTTTTTGAACCGTATGCATCAAAAGGTGCATGTACGGTTCCTAAGGGATACAATTTTACCCTACTCAACCGACTTTATCGAGAAAGATTGCTTTTTTTAGGCCAAGAAGTTGATAGTGAGATCTCGAATCAACTTATTGGTCTTATGGTATATCTCAGTATCGAGGATGATACCAAAGATCTGTTTTTGTTTATAAACTCCCCCGGCGGGTGGGTAATACCTGGAGTAGCTATTTATGATACTATGCAATTTGTGGGACCAGATGTCCATACAATATGCATGGGATTAGCCGCGTCAATGGGATCCTTTATCCTAGTTGGAGGAGAAATTACCAAACGTCTAGCATTCCCTCACGCTTGGCGCCAATGAGGTTTTTTTATTTGAGAGAAAAAAGAAAACTATGCCTTCGCCATATGAATATTAAGTAATAATAGCATGGCACTTCGAATTCGATATGAAAAAAATTATATATTCTTTTTTTTTCATTCGATTATGTATCGAGAGAGTAGTATGAGATAAAAGGTATTTCCGATTTTCTCTTATCTATCGGAAGTGCAATTCAGCGTCACAAACTTTTTTGTTTTCATACTCACGGGCTCTTAACAATATTTAGGGTATGGTATAAAAGAAGAGTGCGAAAAAAACAAGATTTTTCCTTTTTTGGTTGGATCAAAAAGAAACTTTGGGATTGCTGAATCAAAGACAAAAAAAGAATCTGTTTTAAAATAGAAAGCAACGGAGCCATCATAGTATTTTTTTAACGCCTCCGAAAGAAAGGGTGGCAATTTGACCATTTACCCATCTGGGGTTGATAGATTCTATTTTTATCTTTCTTGAATAGAAAAATAGAAAGTTAAAAGTTAAGGGTCAATTTGATTGTAGAGCCGTATGCAATGCACAAAAGATGATGCCCGTACGGTTGTTCAATTTTATCTTTTTTGTCCTATTATTCGTTATCTTTCTTTTCTGTTCGTTTCATCACACCAGATAGAGAACCCTTTTATCATCAGGGTAATGATCCATCAACCCGCTAGTTCTTTTTATGAGGCGCAAACGGGAGAATTTATCCTGGAAGCGGAAGAACTGCTGAAACTACGCGAAACCCTCACAAGGGTTTATGTACAAAGAACGGGTAAACCGTTCTGGGTTGTATCGGAAGACATGGAAAGGGACGTTTTTATGTCAGCAACAGAAGCCCAAGCTTATGGAATTGTTGATCTTGTAGCAGTTGAGTGAAAAAAAATGTATTTTGTGCAAACCCGTGATTTAAGATTTTATTTCCGAGTTTACTATTCTATTAAATAGAAAAAATTCATAATCATCCGGTTAGGATCAATCTAAACCAGCCCTTTAGGTATATGATTCAACATGCCAACTATTAAACAACTTATTAGAAATACAAGACAGCCAATTCGAAATGTCACGAAATCCCCCGCGCTTCGGGGATGTCCTCAGCGTCGAGGAACATGTACTAGGGTGTATGTGCGACTCGTTTAGATCATGAACTGACACAAAAAAAGCAATAAAACCGCTTTCCAGCATGAATGATCAATACCAGTGAATAGGATAGAATGCAAGAAGGAACTCCATTCACTATCTAAAAATAAGCAAATCGATCCCTCTAATTGTGGATAAAGTTTATGGTTTC